GGGGTCGAAGAATTACAAATGAATCTACAAAAAAAATTTCATTATGTGAATCGAAAACTTAACATTGCTATCACAAGAATTGCAAAACCTTACGGGAACCCTAATATTCTTGCAGAATTTATAGCCGGACAATTAAAAAATAGAGTTTCATTTCGAAAAGCAATGAAAAAGGCTATTGAATTAACTGAACAAGCGGATACAAAAGGAATTCAAGTACAAATTGCAGGGCGTATCGACGGAAAAGAAATTGCCCGTGTCGAATGGATCAGAGAGGGCAGGGTTCCCCTACAAACCATTCGAGCTAAAATAAATTATTGTTCCTATACAGTTCGGACTATCTATGGGGTTTTGGGCATCAAAATTTGGATTTTTATAGACAAGGAAGAGGAATAAGAAAACTTTCATTGTTTTTTCCTTCTATCTATTGATAGAAGGAAAAAGGGAGAAACTCGTTCATTCTTTTTCCTACCAATCAAACTAATTCTTAATTCTATAGGGTTGAATAAAAATTCAATTGACCTTTTGATATAATTGCTATGCTTAGTGTGTGACTCGTTGGTTTTTTTTTAGGGTTAGGGTTACAAAAGACCGACCCGATAGTATGAAAACCAATTCATCACTTCATATTATCTGGATCTAAAGAACCAGTCAAGATATGTTAAATAAGTCATATCTTTGTAGCAACTGAAATAATTAAACTTTTTTAAAGCAAAATTACAGAAGAAAGGTGTGGATAAATGGAAGGATGAGAGAAAGAGAGAAAAAGAATATCAATGATATAGAATTCTAATATGGAAGGTCTGTGGGTTATCTCATAAAAGACAATGTAATAAAGCATCAATACTAATTGATTCATACATAATGAAATTTTCAAGGAATTTCTGATAGAAGAGAAGAAAAAACTCAAGAGCTTCGAGTCAATAAAGACTAAGAAGGTTGACTCAAGAATAAATTGGATTATGAGCTCCGTTGTAGAATTCTGACCTAATCATTTAGTACGAAGTGGTGGAAACGAAGGAACCTGTGAATGCAAAAGATTTTATTAAACAAATGAATCTTAATAATTCACTAGTTAGGATGGCGAAATGAACCGGAAATTAATTCATCTATTCGGAAAAGTGACGAACAAGTGCTAGGACTGAAATAGAGATTGCAAGAGTCAATATTCGCCCGCGAAAACTTTCTTTTTTTGAATTGGTAAACTCGGATAAAGGACAAAAGACAATAAAGATTTATTAGGACGTTAGAAAAAAATAAAATCTTTTCTAAAAATGTTCTAATAGCTATTCAAATTAATTGAAATTCAATTTTGAATCCTTTTATTCGCGAGGAGCTGGATGAGAAGAAACTCTCACGTCCAGCTCTGTAGTAGAGATGAAATTCCGAAACAACCATCAACTATAACCCCAAAAGAACTAAATTCCGTAAACAACATAGAGGAAGAATGAAGGGAATATCTTATCGAGGTAATCATATTTGTTTCGGTAAATATGCTCTTCAAGCACTTGAACCCGCTTGGATCACATCGAGACAAATCGAAGCAGGTCGCCGAGCAATGACACGAAATGCACGCCGTGGTGGAAAAATATGGGTCCGGCTCTTTCCAGATAAACCAGTTACAGTAAGACCTGCTGAAACACGTATGGGCTCAGGGAAAGGATCCCCTGAATATTGGGTAGCTGTTGTTAAACCGGGGCGAATACTATATGAAATGGGTGGAGTAACCGAAAATATAGCTAAAAGGGCTATTTTAATAGCAGCATCCAAAATGCCTATACGAACTCAATTTATTATTTCGGGATAAAAATATAGAACCGACAGAAATGAGTCTTGGGGATGAAACAAAATCGCAGGTTTCTTTTTTTAGACTTAGACAAACAATATTTCTTTTATTTTTTTTCATCCTTTGCATTGGAAGAATAGACTCAAAAATTTATATGATTCAACCTCAGACCTATTTAAATGTAGCGGATAACAGCGGGGCTCGAAAATTGATGTGTATTCGAATCATAGGAGCTAGTAATCGCCGATATGCTCATATTGGTGACGTTATTGTTGCTGTGATCAAAGAAGCAGTACCAAATATGCCCCTAGAAAAATCAGAAGTAGTCAGAGCTGTAATTGTTCGTACCTGTAAAGAACTTAAACGTGACAGCGGTATGATAATACGATATGATGACAATGCTGCAGTTGTAATTGATCAAGAAGGAAACCCAAAAGGAACTCGCATTTTTGGGGCAATCCCCCGCGAATTGAGACAATTAAATTTTACTAAAATAGTTTCATTAGCTCCCGAAGTATTATAGAAGTATTATAAAATAAAAAGAGATCTGATATTTTTGGGGTATTTGAAAAGAAATAGTTTAAGAACTAGATTAATTCGTAGCTTGTGTTTCGCGTATATACCTTAAAAATTTTATATTCATAAACCAATAAAAAAACATGTTAATTATATCCAATTTTGAGACACCAAAAGTTTGAGTTCATCATGGGTAGAGACACTATTGCTGAGATAATAACCTCTATACGAAATGCTGATATGGATAGAAAAAGAGTTGTTCGCATAGCATCTACTAATATTACCGAAAATATTGTTAAAATACTTTTCCGAGAAGGTTTTATCGAAAACGTCAGAAAACATCGAGAAAAAAACCAAAAATTTTTAGTTTTAACCCTGCGACATAGCAGGAATAAGAAAAGACCCTATAGGAATTTGTTAAATTTAAAACGGATCAGCCGACCCGGTCTACGAATTTATTCTAACTCTCAACGAATTCCTAGAATTTTAGGTGGGATAGGGATTGTAATTCTTTCTACTTCTCGGGGTATAATGACAGATCGGGAGGCTCGACTAGAAGGAATCGGCGGAGAAATTTTATGTTATATATGGTAATCCATTTAATATCCAAATGAAATCCGAAACCTCTTCCTATTTGTAAAAAAAAAAAAGATAAGGGGGTGAGTTGTCTAATATCGTTTCTCCTCCATTAGTTGATACCTCAAGGGGGCTTTACCTGGAATGAAAGAACAAAAATGGATTCATGAAGGTTTAATTACTGAATCGCTTCCCAATGGCATGTTCCGGGTTCGTTTAGATAATGAGGATCTGATTCTAGGTTATGTTTCGGGAAAGATCCGGCGTAGTTTTATACGGATACTTCCCGGAGATAAAGTCAAAATTGAAGTAAGTCGTTATGATTCAACCAGAGGACGTATAATTTATCGACTCCGAAACAAAGATTTGAAGGATTAGGTGATTTTTATTCAATACGATTCAAGATAAAAAATTCCAAGAAACCTATTTTCTATCGAGAAGTAGATTCAGAATTAAGATAAGGAATGACAAATATGAAAATAAGAGCTTCCGTTCGTAAAATTTGTGAAAAATGTCGACTAATCCGTAGACGGGGTCGCATTAGAGTAATTTGTGCCAATCCGAGACATAAACAAAGACAAGGATAAAGGGATAATCAGACTCACTAAAGAGCTCAGCGTACAAATACAAATAAAGAATCTGTTTTGACATGAAATGGATATATCCATATATTTTTGACTCATATTTATGAGATGATACAATATGGCAAAAGGTATACCGAGAACTGGTTTACGTAGAAATGTACGTATTGGTGCACGTAAAAGTGCACGTAAAATACCAAAGGGAGTTATTCATGTTCAAGCAAGTTTCAATAATACCATTGTTACAGTTACAGATGTACGAGGTCGGGTGGTTTCCTGGTCCTCGGCCGGTACTTGTGGATTCAAGGGTACAAGAAGAGGGACACCCTTTGCCGCTCAAACTGCAGCATCAGTTGCTATTCGTACAGTAGTAGATCAAGGTATGCAACGAGCAGAAGTCATGATAAAAGGTCCCGGTCTCGGAAGAGACGCCGCATTACGAGCTATTCGTAGAAGTGGTATACTATTAACTTTTGTACGGGATGTAACCCCTATGCCACATAATGGCTGTAGACCTCCGAAAAAAAGACGTGTATAGAAATAAACAGTGAAGAAATTTCAAGAGAAACAAGAGAAATAAATAATTCAATCAAAAAAAATATTATTACTATGGTTCGAGAGAAAGTAACAGTATCTACTCGGACACTACAGTGGAAGTGTGTTGAATCAAGAACAGACAGTAAACGCCTTTATTATGGTCGATTTATTCTGTCTCCACTTATGAAAGGACAAGCCGACACAATAGGCATTGCGATGCGAAGAGCTTTGCTTGGAGAAATAGAAGGAACATGTATCACACGTGTAAAATCTGAGAACGTCTCCCACGAATATTCTACTATAACGGGTATTCAAGAATCGGCCCACGAAATTATAATGAATTTGAAAGAAATTGTATTGAGAAGTAATCTATATGGAACTTGTGACGCGTCTATTTGTGTTAGAGGTCCTGGATATGTAACTGCTCGAGATATCATCTTACCACCTTATGTAGAAATTGTCGACAATACACAACATATAGCTAGCTTGACAGAACCAATAAATTTACGTATTGGATTAGAAATTGAAAGAAATCGCGGATATCTTATAAAGATGCCACATAACTTTCAAGATGGAAGTTATCCTGTAGATGCTGTATTCATGCCTGTTCGAAACGTGAATCATAGTATTCATTCCTATGGAAATGGGAATGAAAAACAAGAGATACTCTTTCTCGAAATATGGACAAATGGCAGTTTAACTCCGAAAGAAGCACTTCATGAAGCCTCCCGGAATTTGATTGATTTATTTATTCCCTTTTTATATAAGGAAGAAGAAAACTTACTTTTAGAGGACAACCAACATATGGTTCCTTTATCCCCCTTTACTTTTCACAATAAATTAGATAAAGTCGGAAAAAACAAAATAGCATTGAAATCTATTTTTATTGATCAATTCGAATTGTCTCCCAGAGTTTATAATTGCCTCATAAGGTCCAATATATATACATTATTGGACCTTATGAATAAGAGTCAAGAAGATCTTATGAAAATTGAGCATTTTCGCCT